GAATTCCACTTTGACTTTAAGGAGACATGCTCTAACAATAGCCCAGTTTCTGAAACTTCTGATCTGGATGGGAATCAAGAAAATTCGAAGTTAGAAATACTCAAAAACAAAGAAAACGAAGCAATTTTATTCTGGTTTGAAAAACCTCTTGTGACCCGTCTTTTCGACTATAAGCGATGGAATCGTCCATTGCGGTATATCAAAAATGATCAATTTGAAAAAGCTATAAGAAATGAAACGTCACAATATATTTTTTACACATGTCGAAGTGATGGCAACCAAAGAATAGCTTTTACGTATCCATCCAGTTTGTCAACTTTTTTGGAAATGATACAAAGAAAAATGACTTTGTACACAAATACAATGGAAAATCACTTCTCTTATGAACTGTATAATCAATGGGTTCATAGCAAAGACCAAAAAGAAAAGAATCTAAGCAATGAATTTCTAAGTAGACTACAGGCTATAGACAAGGGATCTCTTCCTATGTATATAATAAAAAAAAGGACGAAATTATGTAATAATAAGATAAAGAAAGCATACTTGCCGAAAAAATATGATCCTCTCTTGACTGGTCCCTATCGTGGAACAATTGCCTTTTTGTTTTCACCCTCCATCGAAAATTACATGGGAATTCTTTGGATAAATAAGATCCATGGTATGCTTTTTACTACTAATACTGATTATGTAGAATTTGATAAAAAAATGGATATGTATGCGTTTGATAGAAAATCATTATCAACAGAAATAGAACCTTTTTTTAACTTTATTAGTAAATTTAATACAGAATCACCATCGTATTTAAATATGAAAAGACTTTCTTTATTTCTAGAAAAAAAAAAAAATTATTCAAAAGATAAATCAAAATTTTTAAAATTTTTATTCAATGCAGTTCTAACTGATACCAACGATCAGACAATTCGAAAAAAATATCTTGGAGTAAGCATAAAAGAAATAAGAAAAAAAATACCTCGATGGTCATATAAATTAATCAACGATTTAGAACACGAACAAAAAGCAAATGAGGAAGGCCTGGCAGAGGATCCTCAGATTCGTTCAAGAAAAGCTAAACTTATAATAATTTTTAATGATAATCAGCAGAATACCGATAATACCCTAGATATTTATAATTCTAATCAAACAGAGGAAGTAACTTTATTACGTTATTCTGAACAATCCGATTTTCGTCGAGAGATAATAAAAGGCTCGATGCGCGCTCAACGACGGAAAATGGTTATTTCAAAACAGGTTCAAGCGAATGCCCATTCCCCCCTTTTCATGGACAGAATAGAAAGCCCTCTCTTTTTTGCGTTTGATATCTCCAAACTGATAAAATTTATTTTTATAACTAGGATGGGTAAAAAGACAGAATTTAAAATTTCGGATTATGTGGAGGAAGCGAAAAAAAAAAAAGATAAACTAAGAGTGGACAAAAGTTACAAGCACAAAATGCAAGAAAAATCGCAGATCGAAACAGCAGAAATTTGGGATACTATTCTATTGGGTCAAGTAATAAGAAGTTCAATATTACTAACACAAGCAATCCTTCGAAAATATATTCTACTACCTTCTTTTATAATAGCTAAAAATCTTGGTCGTCTGCTATTATTTGACTTTCCAGAATGGTCTGAGGATTTAACGGATTGGAAGAAGGAAAGACATGTTAAATGCACCTATAACGGTGTTCAATTAGCAGACAATGAATTTCCAACAAACTGGTTAACAGAGGGTATTCAAATAAAGATACTCTTCCCTTTCCGTCTGAAACCTTGGCACCGATCTAATCCAGACTCTCCTTATAGAAAAAAAAAAAAATATGATTTTTGTTTTTTAACTGTTTGGGGGATGGAAACCAACCTCCCTTTTTGCTCTCCCCGAAAACGACCCTCCTTTTTTGCACCTATTTTAAAAGAACTTGGAAAAATGCTTCTAAAAAGGAAGCCAAATTGTTTTCCTATTCTAAGAAGATTAAACGAACGAACAAAGTTCTCTCTAAGAGTCTCAACAACAATTAAAAAAAGCATTCTCTTTATCAAAAAAATAAAAAAAGAATTAGCAAAAATAAACCCAAAGCTATTATTTGGATTAGGAGAAGTATATGAGTTGCGTGAAACTAAAAAAGAAAAAGATTTTTTAATCAGTAATAGTATTAGTTATAAACCATCCAGTAAAATAAAATCTATTGATTGGAGAAGTTATTCACTGCCAGAAAAAAAAACAAAAGAGCTGACTGATAGAACAAGCCTAATCATAACTCAAATAAACAAACTTATAAAAGAAAAAAACATTAGTTCGAACAAAAAAAGTAATGATGCTAACAGATTAGAATCCTATATATTTTTTTTGCAGGTGTTAAAAAGAATAAAGATTAGATTAATCCGTAAATCACATTTTTTTATAAAATTTTTCTTTCAAAGGATATACTTCTTAGGTATGATTAATATTCTTCGGATCGACACACAAGTTTTTCTTGAATCAACAACAAAAAAAGTTAAAAAATACATTTACACTATTTATATTAAAGCAAATCCCGAAAGAATTGAGAAAAAAAAACACAAAAAAATTCACTTTATAAAGTCACTTTCTAATAGTAATATTAATAAATATCCAAAGAACTTACCTTCTTTGTCACAAGCATATGTATTTTACAAATTATCAAAAACCCACGTTATTAACTTAAGATCTGTTCTTCAATATCACGGAACACCGGTTTTAAAGAAAAACGAACTAACGGGATATTTTAGAACACAAGGAATATTGAGTTCCGAATTAAAAAATAAAAAACTTCGTAATTCTAGACTGAATCAATGGAAAAATTGGTTACGGGTTCATTATCAATATAATTTATCTAAAATTCAATGGTCTAAATTAGTAGCCCAAAAATGGCAAAATAGAGTTAACCAAGCCCCCCAAAAAGATTTAAACAAATGGTATTCATATGAAAAAGAAACTTATTCTCTATTAAAAAAGAAAAAAGAAAATTTTAAAAGACACTCTGAATATGACCTCTTCTCATCTAAATCTATTAATTATGAAGCTAAGAGGAACTCCTATAGTTATGTATCATCATTACACGTAAACAATACTGAAGAGATTTCTTATAATTACAACATAGATAAAAAAAAATTATTTGATGGGCTGGCAATTATACTTATCAAGAATTATCTAGGAAAAGATACTATTATGGCTAAAAATCCGGATAGAAAATATGCAGATTGGAAAATTATCCATTTTAGTGTTAGAAAGAAGCTCAATAGTGAGGCTTGGATCCATAGGACCAGTAATAAACAGACTAGTCACGATCAAAAAGTTGATAAAATGTATAAGAAATATCCTTTTTATCTCACAATTGATGAAGACATCAACCCCTTCAATAAAAAACAATTTGCTTGGGTGGGAATAAATGAAGAAATACAAAGCAAGGCCATATCCGATTTTGAACTTTGGTTCTTCCCAGAAGTTATGTTACTTTATAATTCATATAAAATAAAACCCTGGGTCATACCCATAAAATTACTTTTTTCTTTTTTTCAGGGAAATGCACCGATTAGTCCAAATAAAAACATTAATGAAAAAAAATATATTGAAGAAGATTATGCGGGATCAGTCATCAAAAACCATACAAAGAAAAAGCAAAACACAAGCGCTACAGAAACAGAATTCGATTTTTTACTAAAAAATAATTTGCTTATTAGAAGTGATTATTTTTTTAATCAACAACTAATCAATAATATCAAGGTATATTGTCTCCTGCTTAGACTGAGAAGCCCGCGAAAAGTTTTTATATCCTCTCTCCAACGAGGCGAAATGATTTTCAATATAATGCTGAGTCACAAGGATGTCCATATTCCCGAATTGGTGAAAGGGGGGGGGGTTAGCATCGAACCGGTTCGTCTGTCTGTGAAAACTAATGGAAAATTTATTAGATATCAAAGCATAAGTATTTCATTGGTTCATAAGAATAAAGATCGCATTAATCAAAGATATGGTGATAAAAAGAATTTTTATAAATCCCTTACAAGACATCAAAAACTAACTGGAAATAGAGATAAAAACGATTATGCTTTGCTCGTTCCCGAAAATATTTTATCACCTAGACGTCGGAGAGAATTTAGAATTGTAATTTCATTCAATTCAAGAAAAGGGAAGGGTGCGAGTCGAAATCCCATACTTTGGGATGGAAAGAACGTAAAAAACTGTGTTAAATTTTTGGATACAAGTCCAAATCTTGGTATAGATAAAAATAAATTAATAAAATTAAAGTGCTTTCTGTGGCCCACTTCTCGATTAGAAGATTTAGCTTGTATGAATCGCTATTGGTTTGATACCACTAATAGCAGTAGTTTCAGTGTGTTAAGGCTACATATGTATCCACACTATCCACAATTTTAAAATAGACGACGGTAAATTTTTGCTAGATATCAGCTATCAGGTAACATATCTAATATTTCAAAGCAAACTAATACATACATGTAGTATCTTACATTTCATGATAATTTGATCTATAAATAAAAAAATCAACGGAATCGAACTTTTCTATTCCAATTTCAAATTGGATTCATCAGTGACTCATTTTTTTGAGAAAATTAAAGGTAGATAATTTAATTTAGTCAAATGGTTAACATTATTCTTATTTATTATTTCTGATCAGTAAAATTAACAATAAAAAAATATCTTTAAACAATAAAAGGGGGGGCAATTTACGTTTTATGGTCAAAAATGCATTCATTTCAGTTTTTTTCCAAGAAAAAAAAGAAGAAAACCCGGGGTCTGTTGAATTTCAAGTATTAAGTTTCACTAATAAGATACGACGACTTACTTCACATTTGGAATTGCACAGAAAAGACTATTTATCTCAGAGAGGTTTACGTAAAATTCTGGGAAAACGTCAACGATTACTAGCTTATTTGTCAAAGAAAAATAGAGTACGTTATAAAGAATTAATTGGTCGGTTGGAAATTCGTGAGCCAAAAACTCACTAATTTAAATTTTAAAGAACTTTAATTATTTGATTTGTTAGATCTTGAATTTCGATTATTTTCGGCAATTCATGGAAGAATCAATCGGGGAAAAACCTATGAATGTACCAGTTACAAAAAAAGACCTCATGAGAGTAAATATGGGTCCTCAGCACCCATCAATGCATGGTGTTCTTCGACTCATCATTACTCTAGATGGTGAAGATGTTATTGACTGTGAACCAATATTGGGTTATTTACACAGAGGAATGGAAAAAATAGCAGAAAACCGAACAATTATACAATATTTGCCTTATGTAACAAGGTGGGATTATTTAGCTACTATGTTCACAGAAGCGATAACCGTAAATGCACCAGAGCAGTTAGGAAATATTCAAGTACCGAAAAGAGCCAGCTATATAAGAGTAATTATGTTGGAGTTGAGTCGTATAGCTTCTCATTTGTTATGGCTCGGCCCTTTTATGGCCGATATTGGGGCACAAACCCCTTTCTTCTATATTTTCAAAGAAAGAGAATTAGTATATGATCTATTCGAAGCTGCCACTGGTATGAGAATGATGCATAATTATTTTCGTATCGGAGGAGTCGCTGTTGATCTACCCCATGGCTGGATAGATAAATGTTTAGATTTCTGTGATTATTTTTTAACAGGGGTTGCTGAATATCAAAACCTTATTACACGAAATACTATTTTTTTAGACCGAGTTGAGGGAGTAGGTATTATTAGCGAAGAGGAAGCAATAAATTGGGGTTTATCAGGACCAATGCTACGAGCTTCCGGAATAAAGTGGGATCTTCGTAAAGTTGATCATTATGAGTGTTATGACGAATTTAATTGGGAAATCAAATGGCAAAAAGAAGGAGATTCATTAGCTCGTTATTTAGTACGAATCAGCGAAATGACGGAATCTATAAAAATTATTCAACAGGCTCTGGAAGGAATTCCAGGAGGGCCATATGAGAATTTAGAAAACCGATGCTTTGATATAGTAAGGGATCCAAAATGGAATGATTTTGAATATCGATTCATTAGTAAAAAACCTTCGCCCACTTTTGAATTGTCGAAACAAGAACTTTATGCAAGAATCGAAGCACCAAAGGGAGAGTTGGGCATTTTTTTGATAGGAGATCAAAGTGTTTTTCCTTGGCGATGGAAAATACGACCGCCAGGTTTTATCAATTTGCAAATTCTTCCTCAGTTAGTTAAAAGAATGAAATTGGCTGATATTATGACGATACTAGGTAGTATAGATATCATTATGGGAGAAGTTGACCGTTGAAATGATAATTTATAGAACAGAAATACAAGATATCAATTCTTTTTACAGATTGGAGGAGATCTATGGGATCATATGGATGCTTATCCCTATTTTGACTCTTGTATTGGGAATCACAATAGGTGTACTAGTAATTGTGTGGTTAGAAAGAGAACTATCCGCAGGGATACAACAACGTATTGGACCTGAATATGCCGGCCCTTTAGGAATTCTCCAAGCTCTAGCAGATGGGACAAAACTACTTGTTAAAGAAAATATTATTCCATCTAGAGGAGATAGTGGTTTATTCAGTATCGGACCATCGGTAGCGGTCATATCAATTTTACTAAGTTATTCAGTAATTCCTTTTGGTTATCATCTTATCCTAGCTGATCTCAATATCGGGGTTTTTTTATGGATCGCTATTTCAAGTATTGCTCCTATCGGACTTCTTATATCAGGATATGGATCAAACAATAAATATTCCTTTTTAGGTGGTTTACGAGCAGCTGCTCAATCCATTAGTTATGAAATACCATTAACTCTATGTGTGTTATCAATATCTCTACGTGTGATTCGTTGAGACATAAACTTTTGACTATTTCCGTTCTTTCGCGGAAAGCGTTGAATAGATAGTCTCCGTTTTTTGTTCATCGTTAGTGTTGATGAACTAAATCAGATAGTTCTATGAGTGAAAAAAAACAGCTTATAAGTTCGCAGTAAGAAGTCGAGCCTCATTTCCTCTGTACCAGGATTAAGCAAAAGTAAATATAAGCAGTAGAGACTGTTTACCCCAAGGCAGTAGAGACTGTTTACCCCAAGATTGGTTGGTTGGGCATCATGGCTTGAAACGGGTTCACAAGATCAACTGTATGGGGTTTTCATTAGCGTTTGGCTATATTACCCGACTACCATAACAGGCGATTGGGCAAAAATGAGTGGATGGTTAGAAACACCAAATTACACAAGGGATTAGTAATAGAGATTATATAAATTATACAAAGGGCCGTTTCCACATAAAAGGAAGACTAATTGGGGCTTTACGTTAGTAGAAATGATCAGGTAGTACTCCCCATGATTCCGATCCAGAGTATGCTCCTATCCACCGATTAAAGAAATTACTATCAAGAACGAAATAATCCTTTACTTTTTTTGAATCCACTATCTATGAATATTTATAGAAGGAGTATTTTATTGAAGGTTTAAGTTATTACTCAAAAAAACATTATAAATTATTAAAGGATGAGATCAATTCAGAAGTACTTTTTTTATTATAGCAAACAGAATTCCATTGGTCTAATTCGGGACCTCTCAATAGATTTTTACTCGATCTAGAACATATCGCCATAAAGAATGCCGATCCGGTCCTTAGATTTCTTTGTGGTCCTGGAGGAGCCGTATGAGGTGAAAATCTCATGTACGGTTCTGTAATAGCGATGGGAACAGTGATGTTATCACCGACTATAATTATCTAACAGTTCAAGTACAGTTGATATAGTTGAGGCACAGGCAAAATATGGGTTTTGGGGATGGAATTTGTGGCGTCAACCTATCGGGTTTATCATTTTTATAATTTCCTCCCTAGCAGAATGTGAGAGATTACCCTTTGACTTACCAGAAGCAGAGGAAGAATTAGTAGCGGGTTATCAAACTGAATATTCAGGTATAAAATTTGGTTTATTTTATGTTGCTTCTTATTTAAATCTACTAGTTTCTTCATTGTTTGTAACAGTTCTTTACTTGGGTGGGTGGAATCTCTCTATTCCGTACATGTTTATTCCTGAACTATTTGAAATAAATAAAGTAGGTGGCGTCTTTGGAACCACAATTTTTCTCTTTATTACATTAGCTAAAACATATTTGTTCTTGTTTATTCCTATCACAACAAGATGGACTTTACCGAGGTTAAGAATGGACCAATTATTAAACCTTGGATGGAAATTTCTTTTACCTATTTCTCTAGGTAATCTATTATTAACAACTTCTTCCCAACTCCTTGCACTGTAAATACACTATCACGACCTGTCCCAAACAAGAGAAAAAAAAAAATTCTAGATATTCACGATATGTTCCCTATGGTAACCGGGTTCATGAATTATGGTCAACAAACAGTCCGAGCTGCAAGGTATATTGGTCAAAGTTTTATGATTACCTTATCGCACGCAAATCGTTTACCTGTAACTATTCAATATCCTTATGAAAAATTAATCACATCGGAACGTTTCCGCGGTCGAATCCACTTTTAATTTGATAAATGCATTGCTTGTGAAGTATGTGTTCGTGTATGTCCTATAGATTTACCTGTTGTGGATTGGAAATTGGAAACGAATATTAGAAAGAAACGATTGCTTAATTACAGTATTGATTTCGGAATCTGTATTTTTTGTGGTAATTGCGTTGAGTATTGTCCAACAAATTGTTTATCAATGACTGAAGAATATGAACTTTCTACTTATGATCGTCACGAATTGAATTATAATCAAATAGCTTTGGGTCGTTTACCAATGCCAGTAATTGACGATTACACAATTCGAACAATTTTGAATTCGCCTCAAAGAAAAAATGCGTCAACCCCATGATTTGCAAATTTTAATTTTCCGTGGTCAATAACTACAATAGAAATCCCAACTATAAATTAGTTGATGAGAATCGAGGCGTCATTTGGAGTTAAAATCGAGTGATATATCATCTATCAGTAATTTTTTTAACATATATAGCTTGTTCAAACTCCCATTTTAAATTTATTATTCTGATAAAAAACGAGATTGATTCAATTATTGGATACACATCAATCCACACTCATTAGAATTTCTTAGCATTTAGAATTAAATTCATAAAAACATATCATAAAAAAATAGGGTCCATTTCCTGGTCAGGTCAATAAGATCATGAAAGATTTTTTATTTATTTCTTATTTTACATAAAATGGATTTACCCGGACCAATACATGATTTTCTTTTAGTCTTTCTAGGATTGGTTCTTATATTAGGAGGTTTAGGGGTGGTATTACTTACTAATACAATTTATTCTGCCTTTTCATTGGGATTGGTTCTTGTTTGTATATCTTTATTATATATTTCATCAAACTCCCATTTTATAGCTGCCGCACAGCTCCTTATTTACGTGGGAGCTATAAATGTTTTAATCATATTTGCTGTGATGTTTATGAATGGTTCAGCATCGTACAACGATTTTACTCTTTGGACCGTTGGGGATGGGGTTACTGCGATGGTTTGTGCAAGTATTTTTGCTTCACTAATTACTATTATTACAGATACGTCATGGTACGGTATTATTTGGACTACAAGATCAAACCAGATTATAGAACAAGATTTTTTAAGTAATAGTCAACAAATTGGGATTCATTTATCAACAGATTTTTTCCTTCCATTTGAACTTATTTCCATAATTCTTTTAGTTGCTTTGATAGGTGCAATTGCTATGGCTCGTCAGTAATAAATCGTTAGAACTAGCATAGTAATCAAAATAAAACGTTGTTGCGTGTTTCAATTCTATCAAAATATAAAATTTTTTGTCAATATATTATAACAATAAACTCTATTTATTTGATTTCTTTGTTCCACACTTGTTAGTTGCGTACTGTTTATATTCTAGTTAATAGAATCGGTTGAATTCTTGTTCATCTTGAAATGCATCGATATTGATAAGGAGTTGATCAATGATGCTCGAACATGTACTTATTTTGAGTGCCTATTTATTTTCTATAGGTATATATGGATTGATCACGAGTCGAAATATGGTTAG